TTATTTATTCAGATAATTGACAAAACAAATGGATCCCCTTTTCCTTTCCAATGTTTCCTAAAACCCCATTTGTTTTGTCTGATGATGTTTTGAAAAATGAACTTAATTGGTTAATTCCGACCATCTGGCCTAGGTAGTATCTATCTTTCTAAGTTCATTGACTAAATCTAAAATGACCTCTCTTTTTGCCCACTACTTTATTATACATTATACATAAAGTACTAAGTACCCCCAAAAATTATGAGAAACCTGAAAAAAAAGAAACTAAGGATAGGAATCTTTGAGAAACTGGTATGAAGACTCATTATTATTTGGACACAAGAAAGGGATGTAGAAAATTCCCCTTCTTGTGTACAAGACTAGGAAGACTAATAATGCCCCTAAAAAAATACGGTTCTTTTTACGAACTTGATGTTGCAAAATTTTCGGATCTAGAAATTCATTTCAGATAATTGAACCTTCTCAAACTGTTTCTTTTTAAGAACCAAAAAGATTTGTGCCAAAATAACAGATGCCAAGAAGAACAAAAGTCCTTGCACACGTAATGGATCTTGAAGTACTATTTCTGCATCTCCCTGACTAAATCCACCCACATTAGGATTACTTGTTAATGGTTGATCAAGTTTTATAGATTCACCCTCTGAAACAAGAAGTTCTGGCCCTGGAGGGATAATATCAACCACTTGACGTCCATCCGATGGATCCACTATGGTTATTTCGTATCCCCCCTTTTCTTTTCGTATAATTTTGTTTACTATACCTGCTGCTGTAGCATTATAAACTGTATTATTACTCTTGCTTCCGTCGGGATAAATCTGTCCCCGTCCCCTGTTCCCGCCTACATATATGGGATATTTTAAGAAGTGAACATCCTTTTTACTAGCGGGGTCGGGAGAAAGAATAGGAAAGGTTATTTCACTATATTTCTGACCAGGAACAGGACCTATCACAATAATATTTTTTTTTGTGGGGCGATAGCTCTGAAAAGACAGATTGCCTATCCTTTCTTTCATCTCGGGAGAAATACGGTCGGGAGGAGCTAATTCAAATCCCTCGGGTAAAATAAGAACAGCCCCCACATTCAAACCCCCCTTTTTACCATTAGCAAGAACTTGTTTTAGTTGCATATCATACGGAATTCGAACAACTGCTTCAAATACAGTATCGGGGAGTACCGTTTGGGGAACCTCAATATCCACGGGCTTATTAGCTAAATGGCAATTGGCACATACAATACGCCCAGTCGCTTCTCTTGGATTTTCATAACCCTGTTGTGCAAAAATGGGATATGCATTTGAAATGTATGTTCGAGTTATTATATATATCATGAGCGATACGGAAATGAATCGAGTAATCTGTTCCTTTGTCCAAGAATTTCTAGTTTGCATGGTCCAATCATTGAGCCCAAAATTTCTACAATAAATTAGGTAGGTTGCTAGTATAGTTCCCTATCCACGATTCTGCTATGTACGGAAATAAGTTTACTCGAATATAAGAGAAATCCTCTGGAGAAATAGAAAGAGTAAGTACTTTTCTGAACGCTTTCTTTATGTCCAAAGTAACAAACATTATAATTGGATTAATAATTAATATCAGTGGATCATTTTTCAGTCATTCATTGAATGATAAATCACTACAAGTGATGGAGATACACGATTTAAATAATGGAAGATCCAATATTTGAAAATTGTATCTAAAATGACTGGAAAAGTGGAAACAAGACCAGATATAATTTGATCGTTATGAGCAAATCCAAAATCTTTGTAGATAGAGCCAAGCATTAGTTCCCAACCATGGGGCGAATGGAATCCAATACACAAATCCGTTAATAAAAGAATACAAAAAGCTTTGATCGTGTCGCTTACGTTATATAAGAATTCCTGAACCCAAGAGTTAAGAATAACAAGTTCTTCATTACCCAGAATAGAATAACCGCTTAGAATAATGAAACAGATTATATTTGTCGAGAAGTGTAAAATCATATGGATACGATCTTCATTGTGCATCTTGATCAATTGGATTGTTTCTTTGTGTATTCCTATACTAAGCTTTTGTAGATGTGGCTCCGGATATTCCTTTATCATTTCGTTCAACAGGAAGAGTTCCTCGAATTCTATGAATTGTTCTAGAATACTATTTTCTTGAATGATATTAAAGAAAGTTTCGGATTGCCTAGTATTCCACCAATTAGTAACCCAGGATTCTAGACTTTTATGAAATAAAAGAGAGATACACCCAGGCAAAAATACTATAGATGCAAGATATAGAAGGGGAATGAATGCTTTCTTTTTTTCCATTTTTTTCATCTGTGAATTCTTAATGAACCCACCTCGTTTGTAAACTCTATGCGATCCAATATTTCTATCAAGCAATGAGTTCTATTACAAGGTATCTTTCCTTTGAATCTATTCACTGTTTTTTATTTGTGATGTATTGGTTATGGTTAGTCCTTGAATATATAAAGAATATCCAAATAGAATAAGAGTCCGTCTCAAATTCGAATGAAGAAATAATAAAAAATCTTATTTTTTTGACTGATATCTCAATTGAGAAAATTCGCAGCAATTGTCTTGTGTCCTTTTGATGAATGTCCCAAATAGGCCCTTTCAAGTAATGCCGTATTTCGAGACGAGCTAGCTCCCTTATTTATCAAAATATAAAAAAATTGGACCTAATCCCGAAATGGAATATTTTGATATAGGAGATGCCTCTATTATTTTTTTATTTTTTACCTCCTGATGAGAAATAATTTTCAGTTCATTTCAAAATACTTCAATCGGTACACACAAGAAATAGGCTAATTCCGCAGCTTTTTGTTCAATTTCGCGTGGAGTCAAATTCTCATCAGTACGAGTCAAGGGAATAGCTCCCTGGCCTCGGATGTCCATATAAAGGACACGCCGGGCATAAATACCCTCTTTAACTTCTATTCTGATGGACTGAACATCTTTCATAAAGAATCGAAGGAAGATGCGACGATTTTTTCCAGGAAATCCCCAACGAAAAATACACACAATTCCTTCCTTTCTATCGAATTGATCATAACCACTACCTACATTCCAGGAGATTGTGCACCACAAATAGGAACTAATAAAGAGACCTGCGATGCCATAGAAAGACATGACGAGCCCTTGTGGAAAAAAAATGATTTGCTGAGACGGAAATAAAGATATAAAATTCCTACCAAGATAACTGGACGTTCCAACCAACAAGAATCCTAATGAACCTAAAAAAAGGATAAAGGCCCAGCAGAAATTACTTATTTTTCGAGACCCCGTTATAAGTTCTATCCATATATGTTCTGATCGCCAACTCATACTAGATCCGGTTGCATTTTATTGAAATTGAGAGAATAACCCCCAAAAAATTTGACTTTATTCTTTTTCCGAAGTAACTCTCATCAACTAGCACTATTCTGATGGGAACCGTTAGGCATAATTCATCGAATTGGCTAGATGTAAAATACTAGTATCCCCTTTATATGATCTCCTATAGATAGAGATAGTGACATGCATTTCATTGACTTTACATTTCAGAGATCTGCGGATCCTGATCTATTTTTAAATAGCTATAATTTAATTATTTTAAACATATAACATATTTCCACATGCATAAGAGCTCTTTCAGTTACATTTAATTGATGTTCGGAAGAAGGCACATCTTATACGATAGTCTACTAAATGGATATCCATTTTATGATCCATGTCTAATCTAAGTCTTGAAAAAAATGGCTGAGATTGGGTCGCATCGGGTTTAAAAAATCTTGTTTCTTTGAACATGAAGAGATAAAGAAGCCATTGCAATTGCCGGAAATACTAGGCCCACTAAAGGCACAAAAATAGATGGTAAGTTGAGAGTTGTCATAGAATGGGTACCTCGGTTTAATATTTGTACCTGTTATTCTTAATATTATATATTTTTAAATAGATTTAACGTTATTAATTTTAAGTCGTATATAATTATACTATAAATGAATATATAATAAGTGCAAGGAATGTAGAACTAAAAAAATGTACTTATGAATTTAATTTTTCTACATGGAATATATGTCTGATAAACTAACAGCTTGTTCGCCACAAAAAAATAATTGACCTTAAAGGTCTACTTGATTCCATTTTTAGTCGAAGGAAAGAAAGCGTGGAGCTGAAATAACTCATTCAGAACGCCTTTTAAAAGATTACGTGGTACGATTGTATCGAATAAGCCCTTATGGAATAAATATTCAGCCGCTTGTGAACCTTCAGGTACTGTCTTATTCAATGTTTGTTCAATTACCCGTTTACCCGCAAATGCAATGTAGGCATTGGGTTCAGCAATAATGATATCCCCCAACATACCAAAACTAGCCGTCACCCCACCAGTAGTAGGAGATGTAAGGATTGATATATAGAATAACTTTTTATTTGATTGATAATCATATAAAGCCGAAGATATTTTAGCCATTTGCATCAAACTCAAACTTCCTTCTTGCATCCGTGCGCCTCCGGAAGCACATACTAGAATAAGAGGTAGAAATTTATTGGTAGCATACTCGACCAACCGGGTGATTTTCTCGCCTACTACGGATCCCATACTACCCCCCATAAACTGAAAATCCATAACCCCAATTGCTATAGGAATACCGTTTAGTTGACCTGTGCCTGTTTGAACAGCCTCAGTTAATCCTGTCTTTCTTTGATAAGAATCAATGCGCTCTTTATAAGGTTCCTCCTCCGAATGAAATTCAATGGGATCAAGAGAGACCATGTCTTCATCCAAAGGATCCCAAGTACTTGCATCAATCGAAAGCTCGATTCTATCTGAACTACTCATTTTCAAATGATATCCACATTGTTCACAAATATACATTTTTGGCTTAAAAAATTTCTTATAATTTAATCCATAACAATTTTCGCATTGAACCCACAAATGCCTGTATTTTTGAGTTACCTCGAGATCATTAGAACTTGAAGTTAAATCACTACCATTCGTGCTAGTTATTATACTGGCATTCTTGTTTT